TACTCCTAATTGCTGTTATAATGACAATTGAGAATTCTTTTTTTTGAAACAAATCAATTCGTTCTGTATCAATTTTCATTTTCTTATTACTTACGTAAAAAGTTCGATTCAAATCCAAGAATAATTAAATATAAAATAATAAAGATTTGATAGTTAATGGTTCAATTTGTCCTGAGTTAGTTATTGTTTTGTGAAAAAAAAAAAAAACGAAAAAAAAAAAATAATAACTTTATTTTTCATTTCAATAGATTCAATAGAAATAAATAAGAGAGGAGGTTTTTAGGCATTGTGTCTTTGAAGATACTATACGATCAATTGAAAGTATAAATACAATCAAAACAAGTTATTTTCGGAAAGGTATTAAGAAAAAATGGAATCCAAGGAGGAAGTACAATAAAAAAACAAGTTTATTAATCTAGAAAATTGTTCGTCTAGTTTATCTCATTTTGGCGGCATGGCCGAGTGGTAAGGCGGGGGACTGCAAATCCTTTTTCCCCAGTTCAAATCCGGGTGTCGCCTGATCAACACAAGACTTCAAATTCCGTATTATGTTGGGCCGATATATAACTCAATTTATTTTTTCCTTCACAGACGCAAAAGAATTGTTGATACTTGCTTGATTCTAAGCATCTATCGCTTCTCAAAACTCAGCGTTAAGTCCTTGCGTCTAAGAGTCAAGATTCTAGTGGAAAATTGTTTTGAAGGACTTCAAATACAATACAATATAGTGTCTACTGACTGGATCTTATCGATCTTAGCTTAAATTGAACAAATTTAACTAAGTCGGACAGGCAAGCGAATTAGTGGGTGTGAAAAGAGCAGGAAAAAACTTTGGATACAGACTCATGAAAGTCTATAAATGCGTAGGCATTCAATCCATATTAGATTGACTGGGTAATTGGCTTTTTTATAAAAAAGTGCAAACAAAAAGAAAGACTTTTTTCAGTAACCTGTAGCCAAGAATGAAATAGGCTATCCCCGGGGCAAGAGCGACAATCGGGAAATAGTAAAAATGAAATAGAATAGGAAAGAAAGGTATGAACGATTAATCCTCATTCCATATTGAAGATGGCTTTTACTTATGAAAGTCAACAAAAGAAACAATATATTTTATTATCTATGTGTTCAATTAATAACATTCCCTTACTCCTTCTAAGAATGGCAGCGCCTCTTTTGTGTGGACTTAATGTTTCCCGGTTCTACTAGAAAAAAAATAGAGAACCTTGTTCGAAGTATATTTAAGTATATTTAGTGTATTGATTTATCAAGAGTCTTGGTTCAGAATCCTTTTTGACTGTTCACTATTGATCCACTATTATTAGTGAACAATAATGGACTAATTCCTTCATATGTATCGAAATAGGGGACATCATTCACATGGATATAGTAAGTCTTGCTTGGGCTGGTTTAATGGTAGTCTTTACATTTTCCCTTTCACTAGTAGTATGGGGACGAAGTGGACTCTAAGTACTATTAATTAAGTTGATGAATCAAACTTTATCAATTGTTTTCTAGATAGTTCTGTAAAGTGCTTTAAATTATTATCTCTTTTTATTTAATTCAACCATCTTTAGTTGAAAGTTCCATTGTATTCGGGTCTGGTATAGTAATGTACTATATGAATAATACCTTTTTTTCAATCAAATAGATATTTCAACGATTCTACTGCTTGTATTCCGAAAGTAAAAGGGATACAGAAAGAGAGTCCAATCGAATTCTTCCTAAACTTATAAACCAACCAACTTTTACCACATATAGATATAACGCCAATGAGTAAGAGCGGATCCCCCCCTTTTTTTTCTTTTTACTTCCTTGATTTTATTCTTTCGATGTATATTATATCAGGATTCCTAGTTCATATTTGAACTAAAAAAACTAAAAAAAATCGAACGGGAAGACTAAGAGTTGTCTTTTGCTTTTTTGAGCTTGATTGGAATCAATATAAATCAACTGGATGAAACAAAGAATTAGAATCGGGTTAAGATTACATATACCTAATTCCTATCACATATATGATATCTGAAGATCAATATTTTGCGTAATCTATATCTATATTAATCAATCCGAAGAATCCAACTTTCTATACTTCACTAAGAGAAAAAATAAAGTATGGTAGAAAGATTAATATATTTCTTTCTACCATACTATCAGGTCTCAGAGAATACTGCTGATTGTCGTTCGCTCATTTCATTACGAATCAAAACGCGAAGCTTTTATTTATTCAATCATTAAGTTAAGAAGAACTAAGAAGACAAGTTTCATTCAAATTAATTATTTTGACTTACGGTTTTTACATATATGATAAGTAAAAAGGCAGTAGGAACTAAAATGAACAGTGCAGTAGCAATAAATGCAAGAATATTTACTTCCATAATATCATTATTTCTTTTTTTTTATTTCGCAATAACTCGGGATTTAATCCCATAGAGATGAGGAATCAATCTTTCGCCGGTAAATTCAACGAGATGAATTACATCGGGACGATATTGAATCAATATGA